GGGTGGGGTGGGGTTTGCAGGTTTGGAAAATCAGATCTAGGGGGATACCTGTCTACGGAAATTTTATTGATTAAAGTAGCATGTTGGTATTAATGGGGAGGAGGGAAGGAGTTCTGTTGGACTTGTCAGGTGCGTAGAGTTAACGTGGTTGTGTGCGAGAGTTAGGCTTCGTAAAGTGTTGTGCATTATTTGGTCTTGTTTTTGGGGTTTGGCAAGATTGTGTTGAATGTACATCTGCGGAGTTTAATGGGGGGTGGGGGGGGTTTGATTAGGAAAGCTACATTACTTGCTTTTGTTCTTCTATGTCCCGTTACCATGGACTGAATAACACCTTATGGTTGCTGATGCGGAGTAATAACGTTCAATTTAAGTCCAGCTTCAATTTAATTGACTGCGTCGGGGCCTTTGACGGCCATAGCTGAGTCATAGCATCCCCAAAATATAAAAGATACCAAATGCATGAAACCACAGTTATGTGTGAGCATGGGCTGATTAGTCATTAGTCCATCGAGATGTCTTATTTAAGGGGAAAGAATGGGCGAGGTTGGGTGGGATGGCCCTGAAGAAAGAACCAGATGCCAGGTATAGTTTCACTGTAGAAACCCCCACGTTTAAATGGGCCCGGAGCGAGGATTGGGACACGTAATTGGAAGGGTTGCTGATTTCCCGCGGCTTGGTGATTAAGCTCGTGGAATATAGGTTGTGATATGCATGTTGACTGGAAATGATTTGACTTGGATGGGGTATGCACGATCAATAATATAATGTACTTATGTAAAATAAATAATATTATGTACATGCTTATTATTCATGGGGCAAACAATTTAATGCACGATATACATAGGATGTTAACAGGGTATTATATGTTGAACTGTATAATACTACATAGGATGTATTTTAATACTGACATAGTACATGAGGGTGAACTGTTATCGTTTAGGGGAGGAAATCAAGGAATAGTTTAAGTAGAATTTCAGCTTTGGGTGTTGACGGTGGAGCTAGAGCTTCTTCCTTGACAGTCCTTGGGGGGATGTTTCCCCCTTTTCTGGTTTACAAGACCAGGGTAATGTGTGATATACTACAGGGACTCTTCACTTTAGAAGGTTGTTTTCGATGGTGCTTGCGAGTGGCATGAAAATGAGAATTAGGGAGAAGTAGAGGATTGAGGCTAGTTGGCCGATAATTACGTATGGGTGTTCCACTGGCTGGCCGCCGATTCATGTTAGTGTTAGTAAGTCTGCTACTAAGAGTCAGAACACGCATTGACTAAGAGGTCGGAATATTATGCTTCGTTGTTTTGATATGTGCAGGGTGGGGATGAGTGCTAAGATTAAGATGGAAAGGATAAGGGCTAATACGCCGCCTAGTTTGTTGGGGATAGAACGTAGGATGGCGTAGGCAAATAGGAAATATCACTCTGGCTTAATATGAGGGGGAGTGCTGAGAGGGTTGGCTGGGGTGTAGTTGTCCGGGTCTCCTAGGAGGTCAGGGGAGAATAATACTAAGGTCAGTAGGAGTAGGATTAGGAGGAGGAGTCCTAGGATATCTTTAATTGTGTAGTATGGGTGGAATGGGATTTTATCTATGTCAGATGGGATTCCTGAGGGGTTGTTGGATCCTGTTTCGTGGAGGAACAGTAAATGGACGATTACTAGGGCTGTGATGATGAAGGGTAGGATGAAGTGGAAAGCAAAAAATCGGGTAAGGGTGGCTTTGTCTACTGAGAATCCGCCTCAGATTCACTCGACGAGGGTGGTGCCAATATAGGGGATTGCTGACAGGAGGTTTGTAATAACCGTTGCTCCTCAGAAGGATATTTGGCCTCATGGTAGGACATAGCCTATGAATGCTGTGGCTATTACCGTGAGAAGTAGGATAATTCCAATGTTTCATGTTTCTAGGAATGTGTAAGAGCCATAGTAGAGGCCGCGTCCTACGTGGATGAAGAGGCAGATGAAAAATATGGATGCTCCGTTGGCATGGAGGTAGCGAATGATTCATCCGTAGTTAACGTCTCGGCAGATATGGGTGACGGACGAGAAGGCAGTTGTTGTGTCTGATGTGTAGTGTATGGCTAGGAATAGGCCTGTTAAGATTTGGAGGATTAGGCAGATTCCTAGGAGGGAGCCAAAGTTTCATCATGATGAAATGTTTGAGGGGGTTGGTAGGTCGATGAAAGAGTGATTGATAATTTTAATTAGTGGGTGGGATTTTCGGATGTTTGTCATTAGTGTTCTTATAGTTGAAATACAACGATGATTTTTCATGTCATTAGTCGTGGTTAGATTCCACGTGAGAATAATGATGACATATATTGTGTTTATTTTAAGCGTTATTTTTGTTATTGGTTTTGTAGGTTTTTCTTCAAAACCTTCGCCTATTTATGGGGGTTTAGTGTTGATTGTAAGTGGAGGGGTTGGTTGTGGTATTATTATGAATTTTGGAGGATCCTTTTTAGGGTTGATGGTGTTTTTGATTTACCTGGGAGGAATGTTGGTTGTTTTTGGTTATACGACGGCTATGGCTACCGAGCAGTACCCTGAGGTGTGGGTATCTAATACGACTGTTATGGGAGTGTTTCTTTTGGGGTTGTTGATGGAGGTTATGTTAGTTTTATATGTTCTGAAGAGTGAGGAAGTGGGGGTAGTGTTTAAGTTTAGTGGTGTAGGGGATTGAGCTATTTATGATACTGGAGATTCTGGGGTGTTTAGTGAGGAGATTATGGGGGTTGCTGCATTGTATAGTTATGGGGCCTGGGTTGTGATTGTGACTGGTTGGTCGTTGCTTGTTGGAGTTTTGGTAATTTTAGAGGTTACTCGTGGAGATTAAAAAGTAGTATGCTTAGGGTAAGGGTAATGAGGAATGAGAGGAAATATAATTTGATTTGGCCTTTTTGGGTGGAAATTAGGATTGAAGTCTTTATTTGGAATTGGGAGATGGATTTTGGTAGGATATTTTCTAGTCAGATTGAGTCTAGTAGAAGTGATGCTGATTTTTGGCTTATTGACAGGTTTGCGAGTGGTGGGAGTCGATGTATAATTGTTGGATAGTATCCTAGGAGGTTGGAGAATTTAAATGTATTGGTGGGGTGTTCTAGTTTTAGGTTATGTGTAATTAGGCTTAGTTCTAGAGCCAGTGTAAACCCTAGGATGGTTACTGCGAGGGCAGTAAGTTTTATGTAGGTAGGCATGGTTATTTCTGGGATGGTTGTAGGATAAATATTGTTAGAGATAAAGAATCCGGCGAAAATGCTGCCAATTAAGAGGCGTTTAATAGAGTTAATTAGAAAGGGGTTATTTTCGTTGATTGAGGTTAAGGGAAGAAAGCGGGGTTGTCCTAGGAGTGCGAAGAAGATAATTCGGGTGCTGTAGACAGCTGTGAGGGATGTGGCGATGAGGGTTATTAGTAGGGCTCAGGCGTTGGTGTACGATGTGTTGGCGGTTTCGATGATGAGGTCTTTGGAGTAAAAGCCTGTGAGGAAAGGTATACCGGTGAGTGCAAGGCTACCAATGATTAGGGATGTGGTGGTGAAGGGTATTGCATTAAACAGTCCGCCTATTTTTCGGATGTCCTGCTCGTCATTTAGGCTATGGATGATGGATCCGGAGCATATGAATAGTATGGCTTTGAAGAATGCGTGAGTGCAGATGTGGAGGAATGCTAGGTAGGGTTGGTTGATGCCGATGGTTACGATTATCAAGCCTAGTTGGCTGGAGGTGGAGAAGGCGATGATTTTTTTAATGTCGTTTTGGGTGAGTGCACAGATCGCTGTAAATAGTGTGGTAATAGCTCCTAGGCATAGGGTAAGGGATTGGACAGTTTTGTTATTTTCTATTAGTGGGTGGAAGCGGATTAGTAGGAAGACGCCTGCTACAACTATTGTGCTGGAGTGAAGTAGGGCTGAGACTGGTGTAGGACCTTCTATGGCCGAGGGAAGTCATGGGTGGAGTCCGAATTGGGCGGATTTACCAGTTGCGGCTAGGAGGAGGCCTAGGAGCGGGAGGTTGGTGAGGTTGGGGTTAAGTATGAAGATTTGTTGTAGGTCTCATGTGTTGGTATTAAATAGGAATCAGGCTATGGCTATGATGAAGCCAATGTCTCCAATGCGGTTGTATAGGATTGCTTGGAGGGCCGCAGTGTTGGCGTCTGTTCGACCATATCATCATCCAATTAGTAGGAATGATATGATGCCTACTCCTTCCCATCCGATGAACAGCTGGAAGAGGTTATTGGCTGTGACTAAGATTATTATGGTGATGAGGAATGTGAGTAGGTATTTAAAAAATCGGGTGATGTAAGGATCTGAGTGCATGTATCATAGAGAGAATTCTATGATGGATCATGTTACGAATAGGGCTACTGGTACGAAGACCATTGAGAAGTAGTCTAGTTTGAAGCTTAGAGATAGTTTGAGGGTTTGTATAGTTATTCAGTGTCAGTTCGAGATGATTGTTTCTTGTCCAGAGTGGATGAATATTATAGTGGGAATTAGGCTGGTAATGAAGGCGTATGAGATAATGTTTTTTACGTGATGTGGGTACGTACCGTTTTTGTGGGTATTAAGGATTGATGATATGATTGGCAGGGTTAGTACTGACAGTGAAACTAGTATGAGGGAGGAGAATATGTTAATTACTTTTACTTGGAGTTGCACCAATTTTTTGGTTCCTAAGACCAACGGATAACTCCCATCCTTTAAAAGTTTGAGAGAGCCATGTTTGTTAAACATGGAGGCATGAATTAGCAGTTCTTGCATACTTTCTCGGTAAATAAGAAATATTGAGTTTCTATTTCTAGATCCACAATCTAGTGTTTTTGTTAAACTATATTTACAGTACGTAAAGCCTAGAATGATTTTGGGGTTAAGTGATAGGAGTAGTAGGGGAGTCATGTGGAGGGCTATGAGTGCGTTTTCTCGTGTAAATGAGGGTTTAATGTTATTGATATGGTGTGTATATTTTCCTCGTTGTGTGGTGATTAGCATATAGAGGGAGTAAAGGGCGGTAATGGTGATGTTAGCTCCTATAAGGATAATAGTAATATTTGATCATGAGAATGAGGATATTACTACGAATAGTTCTCCGATTAGATTAATGCTGGGAGGGAGGGCTAGGTTGGTTAGGCTGGCTAATAGTCATCAAGCTGCTATGAGGGGAAGGAGTGTTTGAAGTCCGCGGGCCAGGATTATGGTTCGGCTGTGAGTGCGTTCGTAATTTGAGTTTGCTAGGCAGAATAGTATTGATGACGTAAGACCGTGGGCGATTATTAGGGCTGTGGCCCCTATATAGCTTCATGGTGTTTGGATAAGGACGGCTACAATTACTAGGGCTATGTGGCTGACAGAGGAGTATGCAATAAGTGATTTTAGATCAGTTTGTCGTAAGCAGATAGAGCTAGTTATAATTATTCCTCACAGGGATAGTATGAGGAAGGGGTAGGCTATAAAGTTAGTTTGGGGATTTAGTATTGTTGTGATTCGCAGTATTCCATAGCCTCCTAGTTTTAGTAGGACGGCTGCTAGTACTATGGATCCGGCGATTGGGGCTTCTACATGGGCCTTTGGAAGTCAGAGATGAAGACCGTATAGGGGTATTTTAACTATAAACGCTATTATGCATGCTAATCATAGGAAGATATTAGATCAAGAGTTGGGTAGTGTTTGGTTTCAGTATTGGATTAGTAGGAAGTTTAATGAACCTGTTAGGTTCTGGATGGAGATTAGTGCGACTAAGAGTGGGAGGGAGCCTATTAGTGTGTAGAACAGAAAGTAGAGACCTGCGTTTAGGCGCTCTGTTTGGTTGCCTCAACGGGTGATGATAATTAGTGTTGGAACTAATGTGGCTTCGAATAGGATGTAGAAGGAGATTAGTTCTGTGGCGGTAAAAGTTATAATTAGGAAAGTTTGAAGTATGGCTAGCATGGTGATGTAGAGTTTTTTTCGGATTAGTGGTTCTTTCGATAGGTGATGTTGGCTGGCTATGAGTATTAATGGAAGTAGCCATGTTGTTAGTACTAGTAGTGGGGCTGATAGGGGGTCAGAGAAGAATATTAGTGAGAAGTTTAGGCTGTTGTTGTTAGGCTGATTTAGAAGGGATAGGCTGATAAGGCTGATTAATAGACTGTAGGTTGTAGCGTTAATTCAGATTATGTTCTTTTTTGATAGTCATGTAAGGGGTATAAGTATGATTGTAGGAATGATAATTTTTAGCATTGGAGGAGGTTAAGGTTTTGTACGTGGTCCACTCCATAAGTATTGGAGACTATGACTAGTAAGGATAGTCCTAATGCTGCTTCGCAGGCAGCGAATACCAGTAAGATAATGGGTATTATGCTGGCTAGTGTAAAATGGGTATTTAGGACTATTATGGTTGCTATGACGAATAGTGACAGTATTATTCCCTCTAGGCATAAAAGTGAGGACATTAGGTGGGATCGGTACATTAGTAGACCTATGAGGGAAATTGTGAATGCCAGGAAGATATTAATGTGGACTAGTGACATGTTGGTAATTATGAAATTAATCATAGTTTAATGAGTCGAAATCATTTGTTTTAGTTTAAACTAATTACCATACTCAGTTCATTCTAGTCCTTTTTGGGTTCATTCGTAGGCTAGGCTGATAGCTAGGAGAGAGATTAGGATAAGTGCTATGATAAGTATAGTGTTCAGGTTGGTTGTCTGGGATGCTCATGGAAGAGGTAATAGGAGAGCGATTTCTAGGTCGAACAGCAGAAATGTGATGGCCACTAAGAAGAATTTTATTGAGAAAGGGAGACGTGCTGACCCTATTGGGTCAAATCCGCATTCGTATGGGCTGGTTTTTTCTGCATAGATGTTTAGTTGTGGTAATCAAAATGCGATGAGTACGAGTAGCGAGGCTAGTAATGTGTTGGTGAGGAGTGTTAGTATGAGGTTTATTATTCTTTTTCGGGTTGTACCGAAGCTGATTGATTGGAAGTCAATTGTACTGGTCAATACTAAAAGAATAGGATCCTCATCAATAGATAGAGACATATAAGAATAGTCAAACTACGTCGACGAAGTGTCAGTATCAAGCGGCTGCTTCAAATCCGAAATGATGGCTGGATGTAAAGTGGAATTTTAGTTGGCGTAGGAAGCATACGATAAGGAAGGTGGATCCGATGATTACGTGTAGTCCGTGGAATCCTGTTGCCACGAAAAATGTTGATCCGTACACCCCGTCTGAAATGGTGAATGAAGCTTCGTAGTATTCTGAGGCTTGGAGGAGGGTGAAGTACACGCCTAATGAGATTGTGATGAATAGGCCTTGGAGCATGTTTTTACGGTTCCCTTCTATCAGGCTATGGTGGGCTCAGGTGATAGAGACTCCAGATGCTAGGAGCACTGAGGTGTTGAGTAAAGGGACTTCTAGGGGGTTTAAGGGATGAATACCTGTGGGTGGTCAGCAGCCGCCTAGTTCGGGTGTGGGAGCTAGGCTTGAGTGGTAGAAGGCTCAGAAGAAGCCAGAGAAGAAGAAGACTTCTGAGATGATGAAAAGGATTATGCCGTATCGGAGTCCTTTTTGAACGATTGATGTGTGATGGCCTTGGAATGTGCTTTCTCGGATGATGTCTCGTCATCATTGATACATGGTAAGGATGTTGGTTAATAGTCCTAAAGCTAGAAGTAGGGTTGAATTAAAGTGGAATCACATGGCTAATCCTGATGTTATTAGAAGGGCTGATAAGGCTCCTGTAAGTGGTCATGGGCTGGGGTTTACTATGTGGTAGGCGTGGGTTTGGTGGGTCATTAGGTGTTATCATGTAGGTAGAGGCTTACTAGGAGAGTGAATACGTAGGCTTGGATTATGGCTACTGCGAATTCGAGGATAGTCAGTAGGACTAGAATAATAAATGTAATAAGGGCTGTTGAGGGGCTAATGTTTATGAGGGCTAGTGTTGCTCCACCGATAAGATGAATTAGAAGATGTCCGGCGGTAATGTTAGCAGTTAGCCGAACGGCTAGAGCTACAGGTTGAATAAATAGGCTGATAGTTTCAATAATCACTAGTATGGGGATGAGGAAAATAGGGGTTCCTTGAGGTAAAAAGTGGGCTAGGGCTGCTTTTGTTTTATGACGAAAGCCTATGAATACCGTTCCTGCTCATAGGGGAATGGCTATGCCTAGGTTTATTGATAGTTGTGTTGTTGGTGTAAATGAGTGAGGTAGTAGACCTAGTAAGTTTGTTGAGCCAATAAATAGGATTAGCGACATGAGTATGAGGGTTCAGGTTTGTCCTTTGTTGTTGTGGATAGCTATTATTTGTTTTGATGTAAGTTGGACTAGTCATTGTTGAATTGAGATTAGGCGGTTGTTGATTAGTCGGTTGGATGAAGGGAATAGGATGCTGGGGAATATGATAATTAGGATTACAATAGGGAGGCCTATTATTGTTGGGGTAGCGAAAGAGGTGAATAGATTTTCGTTCATTTTGATTCTCAAGGGGTCAGGTGCTTAATTATTTTAGTTGTTTTTGCTTCTGGGTGTGTTGGGAAAGAGTGTTTTGAAATTTTTAGTTGAAATACAATAAATAGAGTTAGGATCATTGAGACGATATTAATAAATCATGTTGATGTATCCAACTGTGGCATATCACTAGGGAGGGGTTTAGACCCTCAGTCTTTAACTTAAAAGGTTAATGCTATAATAGCTTCTTAGTGATTTTATAATATTGATGCAGATCATTCTTCGAAGTGTTTCAGTGGAACTAGTTCGAGGACAATTGGTATAAAGCTGTGGTTTGACCCGCAGATCTCCGAGCATTGACCGTAGTAAAGGCCTGGTCGGGAGGCTACGAGAGTTGTCTGATTTAGGCGCCCAGGAATGGCATCTGTTTTTAGGCCTAGAGAGGGGACAGCTCATGAGTGTAAGACGTCTTCGGATGAAATTAGTATCCGGATAGTTATTTCTATAGGGAGAACCACTCGGTTGTCGACTTCTAGAAGACGTAGTTCTCCTGGTTTTAGGTCTGATGTGGGGATTATGTAGGAGTCGAAGGTTAGGTCTTCATAATCAGTGTATTCGTAACTTCAGTATCATTGGTGGCCTATTGTTTTGACTGTGAGAGACGGGTTGTTGATTTCATCTATTATGTATAGAATTCGTAGGGATGGAAGGGCGATTAGAATGAGGATGATAGCTGGTAGAATAGTTCAAATTGTTTCTACTTCTTGGGCGTCTATGGTGCTGGTGTGGGTTAATTTAGTTGTTAGTATTGATGAGATGATATATAGTACTAGAGAGCTAATTAGGAATACGATTATTAGCGTGTGGTCGTGGAAGTGTAGGAGTTCTTCTATAATAGGGGATGTTGCGTCTTGGAATCCTAATTGGAAGGGGTAGGCCATAGAGGTATATAGGGGTTTAACCTATAATTTAACTTTGACAAAGTTATGTAATTTTTACTAATACCTCGTTTAATGGAGAAAGACATAGTGGTTATGATATTGGCTTGAAACCAGTTAGAGGGGGTTCGATTCCTTCCTTTCTTATTTTAGGTTTACATAGGCGGGTTCTTCGAATGTGTGGTATGGTGGGGGGCATCCGTGTAGTCATTCTAGGTTAGTTGAGGTTAGCTCTACTGTAGAGACTTCTCGTTTAGATGCGAATGCTTCCCAAATCATGAAGATTATTAGTATTACTGCTGTGAGTGAAATAAAAGATCCTATGGATGAAATGGTGTTTCATGTTGTGTATGCGTCTGGGTAATCGGAATAGCGTCGTGGTATTCCTGAGAGGCCAAGGAAGTGTTGTGGGAAGAAAGTTATATTGACCCCTACGAATATAATTGTAAAGTGGATTTTTGCTCAGGTTTGGTTAAGTGTATATCCTGAGAATAGAGGAAATCAGTGAACGAATCCTCCTATAATGGCGAAGACTGCTCCTATGGACAGAACATAGTGGAAATGTGCTACAACATAATAAGTGTCGTGAAGAACAATATCTAAGGATGAGTTAGCCAAGACGATTCCTGTTAGGCCACCTACTGTGAATAAGAAGATGAAGCCTAGAGCTCAGAGTATAGCTGGAGATCATTTGATATTTCCTCCGTGCAGGGTAGCTAGTCAGCTGAATACTTTTACACCGGTAGGAATGGCAATGATTATGGTAGCTGATGTGAAGTATGCTCGTGTATCGACGTCCATACCTACTGTAAACATGTGGTGAGCTCATACGATGAAGCCTAGAAAGCCGATGGATATTATAGCTCACACCATACCCATATAGCCGAAAGGTTCTTTTTTACCTGAATAGTATGTAACGATGTGTGAGATTATACCAAAGCCTGGCAGGATGAGAATGTAGACTTCGGGGTGTCCGAAAAATCAGAATAGGTGTTGGTAAAGGATTGGGTCCCCACCCCCTGCAGGGTCGAAGAAGGTAGTGTTTAGATTACGGTCTGTGAGGAGCATGGTAATACCGGCTGCTAGGACTGGAAGAGCTAGAAGAAGGAGTACTGCCGTAATAAGGACAGATCAAACGAATAGAGGAGTTTGGTATTGAGATAGAGCTGGTGGTTTTATGTTGATGATTGTAGTAATGAAATTGATGGCACCTAAAATTGAAGATACACCAGCTAGGTGGAGGGAGAAAATGGTTAAGTCAACAGAGGCCCCTGCGTGCGCTAGATTTCCAGCTAGGGGAGGATATACGGTTCAGCCTGTTCCAGCGCCCGCTTCAATTATTGAAGAAGCAAGAAGAAGTAGGAATGATGGGGGAAGTAATCAGAAGCTTATGTTGTTTATTCGGGGAAAAGCTATATCAGGTGCTCCAATTATTAAGGGGACTAATCAGTTCCCAAATCCTCCGATCATAATGGGTATGACTATGAAGAAAATTATTACGAATGCGTGGGCGGTTACAATGACATTGTAGATCTGGTCATCTCCTAGTAGGGTCCCAGGTTGACCTAATTCAGCACGGATTAGGAGACTTAGGGCGGTTCCTACTATTCCAGCTCAAGCGCCGAATAGGAGGTACAGAGTACCGATGTCTTTGTGGTTAGTCGAAAATAGTCAGCGGTTGATGAACATAGGTAAGATGGCTGAGTAAGCATTAGACTGTAAATCTAAAGACAGGGGTTGGAATCCTCTTCTTATCAAGTCCCGTGGTGAATTTCACATTGAATTGCAAATTCAAAGGAGCAGCTTCAATTCTGCCGGGGCTTCTCCCGCCTTTTTTTCTAGGCGGCGGGAGAAGTAGATTGAAGCCAGTTGATTAGGGTATTTAGCTGTTAACTAAAGTTTCGTGGGATGATAGCCCACCAATCTAGTAAGGGCTTAGCTTAATGAAAGTGTTTGATTTGCGTTCAATTGATGTGAGATAGAGTCTTGCAGTCCTTAGTATGCAGGAATTAAGTGAATATACTTGCTTAGAGCTTTGAAGGCTCTTGGTCTGGATGTTAACCTAAATTCCTAGTCCAGAATTGATAGTATGGGGGTTAGGGGGAGGAGTAGGGAGGAAGCGATGATTAATGGGGGGAGGAGGGTAATTTGTTTGGTTTCGAATTGTCATTTTATTTTTATGTTGTTTGTGGATGGGAATATAGTTAGGGAGGTGGAGTAGGTTAGTCGTATGTAGAAGTAGAGATTGAGTAGTGCTATAATAGCCATTAGAGTGGGGAGAATGATGCTGCTATTTTTGGTGAGTTCTTGGATGATTATTCATTTAGGTACGAATCCTGATAGTGGGGGGAGGCCTCCTATGGATAGCAAGGTAATTAGGATTAGTGTGGTGGTTAGGGGTATTTTGTTTCATGTGTGTGAGAGTGATAGTGTTGTGGTGGAGGAGCTGTGGATAAACAGTATGAATATTGTGAGTGTTATTATAATGTAAATTAGTATATTTAGTATTGTCAGTGTTGGGTTGTATGCTAAGACAGCTGTTATTCATCCTATATGAGCGATTGATGAGTATGCTATAATTTTTCGTAGTTGGGTTTGGTTGAGACCACCTCAGCCTCCTACTAGGATTGACAGCACGGCTATGGTTAATAGGATGTTCAGGTTGATTGAGGGTGAGATTTGATATAGGACTGATATTGGGGCTAGTTTTTGTCATGTGAGTAGGATGAGGCCTGATGTTAGTGAGATACCTTGTGTGACTTCGGGCACTCAGAAATGGAATGGTGTGAGTCCAAGTTTTATGGCGAGGGCTGAAGTTATGATGATGGATGCTGTGGGGTTGAAAATTTTTGTGATAGTTCATTGGCTTGAGTATATAAGGTTAATGATGATTGCTATTATGAGGAGTATGGATGCGGTGGCTTGGGTTAGGAAGTACTTGGTGGAGGCTTCTATGGCTCGGGGACTGTATTTTTTTATTAGGATGGGAATGATGGCTAGTAGATTTATTTCGAATCCGATTCAGATTATTAGCCAGTGTGAGCTTATTATGACGATTATAGTTCCTAGAAAAACTGTTATTAGAATAATTGTGAGGATGAGGGGGTTTATTAGTACGGGAAGGGTGTAATCCAACATTTTCGGGGTATGGGCCCGATAGCTTATTTAGCTGACCTTACTTGTAGGACATGGTGTAATTTGGTAGCACGGAGGATTTTGAATTCTCAGGAGCAGGTTCAATTCCTGTGGTTCTAGAAATAAGAGGGTTTGAACCTCTATGTTTTACTCTATCAAAGTAACTCTTTTGTCAGACATATTTCCTATGTTTGTGGTGGGATGCTGGATAGTATGATTGGTAGTGAGACATGTCATATGCAGAGAGCTAGTGTGAGTGGTAGGAAGTTTTTTCATAGGAGGTGTATAAGTTGGTCATATCGGAATCGTGGGTAGGATGCTCGAATTCATAGGAAAGAGCATGTTAGAAGGAGGGCTTTAATGGTGAAATTAATTGAGTAGAGTTCTGGTAGGTAGGGGTTGTGAAATGCTCCTAGAAATAGGGTTGTCGTGAAGATGTTTATTATGATGATGTTTGCATATTCTGCCAGGAAAAATAGAGCAAATGGGCCGGCTGCATATTCAACATTGAATCCGGAGACGAGTTCTGATTCCCCTTCTGTTAGGTCAAATGGAGCTCGGTTGGTTTCAGCTAATGTTGAGATGAATCATATTATGGCTAAGGGTCATGATGGGAAGATTAATCATAGATATTCTTGGGTAGTGATAAGTGTTGATAGTGTGAACGATCCGCTTATTAGGAGGACTGAGAGTAGAATGATTGCTAGAGTTACTTCGTATGAAATGGTTTGTGCTACTGCTCGTAGGGCTCCAATTAGGGCGTATTTTGAGTTTGAGGCTCATCCTGATCAAAGGATTGAGTAGACAGCTAGGCTGGATATGGCTAGTATGAATAGGATTCCCAGGTTTATATTGATTAGTGGGTATGGTATGGGTAGAGGGATTCATATGGTTAGGGCTAGGGTAAGGGCTAGGATTGGTGCGATGATAAATATAGATGTTGATGATGTTAATGGTCGTAGTGGTTCTTTGATAAATAGTTTGAGGGCATCAGCAATGGGCTGTAGTAGGCCATAGGGGCCTACGATGTTGGGTCCTTTACGAAGTTGTATGTAGCCCAAGACTTTTCGTTCAACTAGTGTGAGGAATGCTACGGCGAGCAGGATTGGGACGATTAGGAGGAGAACATTGATTATAAACATGTTGTTAGGGAGAGGAGTTGAACCTCTGGGTATAAAGGTTTAAGTTTTACGCAATTTCCGGGCTCTGCCACCCTAACGAGCCCTGTTCTAGGGCGGTGAGGTTAATAAATTAGTTAGATTTAGATTATGTCATCTATTAGTTTGAGGGCGCTTCTTATAAAGTGGGCCCTACTTTTCTTGTCCTTTCGTACTGGGAAAAGTGTAGAATAGATAGAAACCGACCTGGATTACTCCGGTCTGAACTCAGATCACGTAAGACTTTAATCGTTGAACAAACGAACCCTTAATAGCGGTTGCACCATTAGGATGTCTTGATCCAACATCGAGGTCGTAAACCCTAATTGTCGATATGGACTCTGGAATAGGATTGCGCTGTTATCCCTAGGGTAACTTGTTCCGTTGATCAATGGTTTGGATCAATAAGTGATTATGTATTTTGACTGGTTAGTCTAGATTTAAATCACTCGGAGGTTGTTTTGTTCTCCGAGGTCACCCCAACCGAAATTGCTGATTCAATCAAAAGTTTTGTTGTCCCTGGGGGTTAGGTTTGTATGTTGTTTTTGTGAATCAGTTAATTAAAGCTCCATAGGGTCTTCTCGTCTTATTTAGTTATTCCCGCCTCTTCACGGGAAGGTCAATTTCACTGATTGGAAGTAAGAGACAGTAAAACCCTCGTGTGGCCATTCATACAAGTCCCTATTTAGGGAACAAGTGATTATGCTACCTTTGCACGGTTAGGATACCGCGGCCGTTTAAACAGATGTCACTGGGCAGGCAGTGCCTCTAATACTGGGGATGCTAGAGGTGATGTTTTTGGTAAACAGGCGGGGTTTGTGTTTGCCGAGTTCCTTTTACTTCTTTTAATCTTTCCTTATGGGTGCATGCCTGTGTTGGGTTAACAATAATTTAAATAGGTGGTTAGTTTTTGGGTTGTGTCTATTTTGTTGTTAACTATCAGTGAGTATTCGTTCTGATATAGGCTTATGCAAGGAGAAATAATTCTTGTTACTCATATTAACATTATTGCTTCTATGTGTTGATAGAATAGTCCAGTATAAGATTAGGAGTTAGTTTGGGTTTATTTTTGGGATTAAGATAGATGAGACGTTGAGCTTGAACGCTTTCTTAATTGATGGCTGCTTTTAAGCCAACTATGGGGTTATCTTATTCTTACTCTCTAATAAAGGTTGTACCCTGTATCTAAAAAGCTGTACCTTTTTAGATTATAATTTAAGTTTACATTGGAATTGAGTGGTTTTTAGGTAAAATTAAATTTGAACTGAAATTCTGTTTCTGGACAACCAGCTATCACCAGGCTCGTTGGGCTTTTCACCTCTACCTATAAATCTTCTCACTATTTTGCGACATAGATGAGTTAGTTCTTTGTAACTGTTCGTAGGTAGCTCGTCTGGTTTCGGGGTGCTTAGCTTAAGTTCTCTTTGCTAAGTTTATTCTAGTTAAATCATTATGCAGAAGGTAAAAGGGGTAAGCTTTGCTGTTTAGTACTTTTAATGAATCTTTCATCGTTCCCTTACGGTACTTTCTCTATAGCGCCAGGTTAAAATTTCTATCTCCTATACTTTAATGGTTTAGTGAATGTTTTAGTTGAGTGACTAAGGGTAGTTGAGTTGAATGTTGTTTGGGCTAGCTTTAGTTCAAAGTGTTCATTTTGAATGAAATCTTCTAGGTGTAAGCTAGATGCTTTGTTTAAGCTACACTTTGGTTATCCAAGTACACCTTCCGGTATACTTACCTTGTTACGACTTGTCTCCTTTCATATGTTTGGATCACGATTTTGTGTTATATTGTGATTTGTGATATTTAAGGAGGGTGACGGGCGGTGTGTGCGCGCTTCATGGCCTTATTCAATTAAGCTCTCTATTCTTAATTTACTGCTAAATCCTCCTTCGGTCTCCAATTTCATAGAGACTTTCGTTTGGGTTAAGTTCTTGTTCTTAGAGTAGAAAATGTAGCCCATTTCTCTCCATCCCATGGGCTACACCTTGACCTAACGTTTTTATGTTGGATGATTGTGCTTACTTCGATACCTTGTTTAGGGTTTGCTGAAGATGGCGGTATATAGGCTGGATTAGCAAGAGATGGTAGGGTTTATCGGGGTTTATCGATTACGGAACAGGCTCCTCTAGAGGGATGTAAAGCACCGCCAAGTCCTTTGAGTTTTAGGCTGTTGCTAGTAGTACTCTGGCGAATAACTTTGTTGTGATGAGTTATTTTAGTTTAGGGCTAAGCATAGTGGGGTATCTAATCCCAGTTTGGGTCTTAGCTATCGTGTGGTCAGAGGCATTAAAGTCACTTTCGTAGTCTATTTTACTTTGGTTGTAGCTTTTTACAGCTTAACTGGGTTTTAACTTTATTTTGGTATAGGTCTTTGACACGCTTTACGCCGGGGGTTTATTAATTTGGGTTAATCGTATGACCGCGGTGGCTGGCACGAATTTTACCAACCCTAATTTAATATAACTTAGTCGAACTTTCGTTCATGGCTTAATTTTTATCACTGCTGTGTCCCGTGGGGGTGTGGCTGAGCAAGGTGTCATGAGCTACTTTCTAGTGTGCTTGATACCTGCTCCTTTTGATCGTAGAGTGCGATTTAGAGGGCATTCTCACTGGGGTGCGGATACTTGCATGTGTAATTCTATTAATAACTAATAAAAAGGCTAGGACCAAGCCTATCTGTTTATGGAGTAAAAATACTCATCTAGGCATTTTCAGTGCCTTGCTTTATACTATTAAGCTACATTAAC